CCCAATTCCCCTTTTGGGGCTTCAACTCTTACATAAAGTTCTTGGTTCGACAATTCAAAAGTTGGAGAAGGTTTTTTACTAATAAATCGATATTCAAAATCATTCCATTCGGGATTCCTTACTTTATCAAAGCGTCGGATTTCTAAATTCTCATAGGGCCCCCCCGGAATTCCTTCTAGAGCCTGTTGAATAATTTTTATGGATTCTTTCATTTCACCGATTCGTACTAAATAACGAGCTAATGAATCCCCCTCTTTTTGCCATTGGACTTCCCAGTCAAATTCATCGTAACACTCATAATGATCAACTTTACGAAGATCCCATTGTATTCCAGAAGCTCGCAGCATTGGTCCTGATAAACCCCAATTTATTGCCTCTTCGCCTCCAATAATGCCCACCCCCTCAACTCGTTCTAAAAAAATAGGATTCCGCGTAATAAGCTTTTGATATTCAGCAACCCCTGTTAAAAAATAATCGCAAAAATCCAAACATTTATCTATCCAACCATGAGGTAGATCAGCAGCTACTCCTCCGATACGAAAATAATTATGCATCATTCGCATACCGGTAGCAGCTTCGAATAGGTCATATATTAATTCTCTTTCTCGAAAAATATAGAAGAAGGGGGTCTGCGCACCAATATCGGCCATAAAGGGGCCAAGCCATAACAAATGAGAAGCTATACGACTTAATTCCAACATAATTACTCTGATATAGCTAGCCCTTTTGGGTACTTGAATATTTCCTAACTGCTCTGGTGCATTTACGGTTATTGCTTCTGTGAACATAGTAGCTAAATAATCCCAACGTGTTACATAAGGCAAATATTGTATAATTGTTCGGTTTTCCGCAATCTTTTCCATCCCTCTGTGTAAATAACCCAATATTGGTTCACAGTCAATAACATCTTCACCATCTAGAGTAACGATGAGTCGAAGAACACCATGCATTGATGGGTGTTGAGGGCCCATATTGACTATCATGAGGTCTTTTCTTGTAGCTGTTGCAGTCATAAGTTTTTCCCCGATTCATTCTTCCATGAATTGCTGAAAGCGAAAAGAAGTTCATCAAAAATTAAGCGAATAATTCAAAATGACTCATCAAATTAACGAGTTTTTGTCTCTCGAATACCCAACTGACTAATTAATTCTTTATAACGTACTCTATTTTTTTTTGACAAATAAGCCAATAGCCGTTGACGTTTTCCCAGAATTTTCCGCAGACCCCTCTGAGATAAATAGTCTTTTTTGTGCAATTCCAAATGGGAAGTAAGTCTCTGTATCTTATTGGTGAACACGAATACTTGAAATTCAACGGACCCCCTCTTTTCTTCTTTTTCTTGGGAAATAACCGAGATGAATGGATTTTTTACCATAAAAGAACCCTCCTTTTACATATATTCATTTTACCGATCGGTAATAATAATAAGGCTAGTCATTTTGATCTGATATACACAATAATCTAAATTTCTTTATGGACTCCAATTTTCTCAAGTAAAATGAATCAATAATCAATTCAATTTAAAATTGGAGTCGGATAGGAATACAAAAGGATAATACATTTCTGCACTTACGAAAGAGAATAATTTAGGCCTAAAATAAAGAAGATTCATTTCTATATCGAATGCATACGTCATTGAATTAGTATCATATATTAGTGTAAGACAAGGCATGTGCGCATTTGTTTTGTTTGCTTTTAGATACTAGATATGATAGAGGATATAGAGGAAAAATGTACCATCAACAAATTTGCAATCGCGGATACATATGTATCCTTAACATACCGAAACGACTTCCATTATTGGTATCAAACCAATAACGATTCATACAAGCTAAATCTTCTAATCGATAATTGGGCCAAAGGAAAAACTTTAATTTAATTAATTTATTTTTCTCTCTATCAAGATGCGGATTTTCGTCCAAAAATGGACTCCAGTCTTTTATGCTGTTCCCGTTGCAAAATACTGGATTTCTATCCATACCGTTTCTATTCTTTGAATTGAAACAAATTAGAATTCTCAACTCTCTACAACGTCTAGATGATAAAATATTTTCAGGAACAAGCAAATCATAATGATTTTTGTCTATATTTCCAGTTATCTTTTGATGTTTTGCAATGAATTCATCAAAATTCTTCTTATCAAGATATTCTTTTTCTCGGCATCTTTGATTAGTTTTGTGCTTACTCTTATGAACCAACGAAATACCGAGGGTTTGATACATAATAAATTGTCCGTCGTTTTTTAAAAACAGACGAACGGGTTCGATAATCAATATTCCCTTTTTCATCAATTCTGTAAGAGTTAAATTCTTTTGAATCAGCATTATATCCAGACTTATTTCTCTCCTTTGAATCGAGAATATAGCAATTTCTTTTGGATTTCTCAGTCTAAGCAGGAGACAATATACTTTGATATTATTGATCATTCTTTGATTCAAAGTCTCATTCCATCTCAATTGAAAAAGCAAATACTTGTTCAGGAAGAAATGGAGTTCTGCTTCCGTGTTATTCTTGTATTGTTTTTTATTTGTACGTTTTTTCATATCTGATTCCGGATACTCTTCTTCAATATCGTTTTGTTGGTTTGAGAGAGGGGACCCAAGATATTTTTTGTTTTGTGCATCTGATCCAAGATCTTCTTGGCCTGCGGGTTCTTTTTCTTTTTCTGCTTGATTTATATTCTTTATCTTTAATTCAAAAGATTGTTTTTTATTCGGTGGTATAAAAAGATTCCTTTGTTGCTTTCCGTTGGTGTTTTTATTTTTACTCAAATTGTCATTTATAGTTAAGTTTAAAAGAAGCAATTTGCTTGGTATAACCCATGGTTTTATTTTATATATATTATAAAGTAACAAAAATTCTGGGAAGAACCAAAATTCCAGATTCAATATGGGACGATTTTTTAGTATTTCTTCATTCATTCCCATCCAATCCAAAAAGATTTTGTTTTGGTTGGGTGGATTGCTTTCGGGATCTTGATGAATCGGAAGATAAAAAAGATCTTTCTTATCACTTTGATGAATTATTTGATAATTCTTAGTGCCGGTCTTAGTATTTTTATTACTGTTGGTATCTATTTCGATCCATGCTTCAATATCGACTTTTTTTTTAAGACAAAAATTTATAATTTTCCAATCAAAATATTTTCTATCCGGATTTTTTCCCATATACCCAATATCACCTTCTCCTAGATAATTATTGATAGTGGTAATCTCCGGCATATCAAATAATTTGTGTTTATGTGTATTGTAATTATAAGAAATTTCTTGGTTCTTAGTTACTTCGAGCGGTGATCCATAAAGATATGAGTTCCTCTTATTTTCATAATTAATAGATTTATATGATAAAAGATCATATCTATAGTTTTTTTGAAAATTGTCTTTTTCATTCGGCAATGAATATATTTCATAATCTTTTTGTTTTTTGTAATGAATTAGTTGGTCTTTTTCATATGAATCCCGTTTGTTTAAATCTTTAGTTTGAGCTGTACGACGTTGATTGACTCTATTTCGCCATTTTTGTGGTATTAATCTAGACCATTTAATACGAGAGAAATCATATTGATAATGACCTCTTAACCAATTTTTCCATTGATTCATTCCAGAATTCTGAAGTTTCTTATGGCTTAATTCGAAATGAAATATACCTTGTGTTCCAAAATAATCCTTTATTGTATTCTTAAGAAAAAAAGATGTTCCGTGATATTGAAGAACAGATCTTAATTTATACAAGTTAATAACTTGGGTTTGGGATAATTTGTAAAATACATATGCTTGTGACAAGGAGGATAAGTCACAAAAAATCTGTGAATTTTTATTATTATTACTAATATTATAAAGTGACTTTTTTATAGTGGAAATGAAGTGAATTGTAGTTTTATTTCTTTTATCAATTCTTTCTTGATTTGTTTCATTATTGTAAATGTATTTATCAATAATTTTGTTTGTTGATGATGCAAGAAAAAGTTGTGTATTGATTCTGGGAATATTAATGATATATAGAAAGATATCCATGGATATCTTTTCAATGAAAAATTTTATAAAATAATGTAATTTACGGAGTAATCGAACGTTTCTTCTTTTTAACATTTGCCAAATAGTTTTTGGTGATTCTAATCTTTTAACATTATAACTTGTTTTGTTAGGACTAATATTTATTTCGGGAGTTTTTGTTTTTTTCTCTTTTGTAATTCTTTCTATTTGATTTCTTATTGTGCTTGTTCTATCAGTTAGATCTTTCATTTTTTTTTCTGTCAGTGAATAATTTGTCCAATTCGTAGATCGAATTTGACTAAACGATTCATGAATTGTCCGATCGTTGGTTGTAGAATCTTTTTCTTTTTTAGTTTCACTCGACCCATCTACCTCTTTCAATCTAAATAATAGAATAAAATTTACTTTTGAAAGTTCTTTTAGTATTCTTTTTATAAATAGAATGCTTTTGATAACCCATTTTTTTGTTTCGTTTAATACCCTTAGAAAGAATTCGATTCTTTCTTTTAAAACTCTTAGAACTATAAAAGACTTATTTTTCAATTGACCAATTTGATTTTCGAGTTCCTTAAAAATGGGTTCAAAAAAGGAAGGCCGTTTTCGAGGAGAACCAAAAGGAAGGTCGGTTTCCATTCCCCAAACTGTTAAAAAACAAAAATCGGCTTTTTGTACTTTTCCTTTCTTTTTCATTCGATCTTTATGGAAGGGCCGTAGCTTTGTTTTGTGCCAAGGTTTCAGACAGAAAGGAAATAAGATTTTTATCTGAATACCATCTAGTAACCAATTTTTCGGAAATTCTGTTTCTGATAATTGAACACCGTTATAGGTGCATTTAACATGCATTTCGCCAGCCCATTCTTTTAAATCCTCAGACCACTCGGGAAATTGCAATAATAAAATACGGCCAATATTTTTAGCTATTATCAATGAAGGTAATATAATATATTTTCTAAAAATCGATTGAGTTACTAACATGGAACCTCTTATTACTTGAGCAAGCGGAATGGT